TTCCATTTAGCTCCTTCATGCCTACTCTAACTAGTTATTTTGGTTTTTTACTAGCGGCTTTAACTATAACTTCCGTTCTATTTATAGGTCTTAACAAGATACGACTTATTTAAAATTAATTAAGAATGAGGCAAGAAATCTTTTTGTCGGATTCTTTTACTTTTATAGATGGCAATATCAATTTTTTTGTTATTGAGATTCCTGGGCAATTCCGATTAATATTTAGGGATAGATATTACCTTTCTTTTTTTTTGTTTCAAACGAATTGATATGATTGAAGTTTTTCTATTTGGAATCGTTTTAGGGCTAATTCCTATTACTTTGGCTGGATTATTTGTAACTGCATATTTACAATATAGACGTGGTGATCAGTTGGACTTTTGATTAATTAATTTTTTGTTGCTTGACCTCCTGTGGATTAGAGAAAGGGGGTCAATTTAAAATGTCTTTTTTTTTAGTATAATTCGCGAATTTACTTCGCCCTAACAATAGGGGAATCACGCTCTGTAGGATTTGAACCTACGACATCGGGTTTTGGAGACCCACGTTCTACCGAACTGAACTAAGAGCGCGTTGTTATCACAATAGATATATATATAGATAAGGTGTCGTTTTTTGTAACCCCAAACTCTATCTACATACTGTATGCATACGATATCGATTATATCAAGTATCAGACAAAATGCGAGATTTCCTATGTCCAATTTGACTCAATTTCAAAAAAAGCCTCCTTACTTCTCAGAGTAAAAGTAATTAGGTAGGGATGACAGGATTTGAACCCGTGACATTTTGTACCCAAAACAAACGCGCTACCAAGCTGCGCTACATCCCTTTCAATTCAATTGGTTACAATAGTCTAATTGTAAAGAATCCTTGTCTTGTTTTCCACATCCTTATTTCTTTATCATAAAATTACATGATTTACCTTACCATGCCGTTTCTTTTTTTTTCTCATATCATATAAAGTATTTATATATTTTTGTATATGAAAATAAAACCTGTAGTAAAAAAAAAAAAGAAAATACTTTTAGTGAATGTTAAGTTTAATAGGAGAAGGTTATGCTATTAGTTTTCTTTAAAAATAGATTATCTACTAGATCTTTGTCCATTTTAATTTCATTTAGCTTCTGCATTTTCTTTACAAATCCAAGTTATCTTTGACTCTATATTATATATATACATCTGTTCATAGATTAGATATGTATTACCTTTATTTTATACATTAAATAAATAAAAAAGGGAGGTTTTAATGAGAGATCTAAAAACATATCTTTCCGTAGCACCGGTATTAAGTACTCTATGGTTTGGGTCTTTAGCCGGTCTATTAATAGAAATCAATCGTTTTTTCCCAGATGCGTTGACATTCCCTTTTTTTTAATTCATGTTATTAACATGGGGTAATGAGGATTAGCGAAATAAGCGATTTTCGGGGACTAACCCCCCCTTCTCCTTTTTTTTGCATTCGAATCTGAACTCAAGTTTTCATTAAGTTGAATCTTTAATTAACCTATTATTTATATTTTTAAAGATAAATAATAGGTTAATAAAGAACAAAAATGGGGGGGGACTAAACAAAAATCTGTGGGTTTGGCCTAAGAGTAGTATACAAGATACTTACATGTGAGTAGAAATATAGTTAGAAACCTTTTTTATTTTATTAAGTTTCTTAATTTATAGACTAGTATTACTCTATTGATTGCAACGAATTCTTTAAAATTTTATTGCGAGTTAGCAACATCTATATCTATTTTTTTCTTTTCCGTTTTTCTTCACTTCGGGTCGAAAATAAAAAATCCCAAAAATAAAAGGAGGGTCATGGCTAAGGGGAAAGATGTCCGAGCAAAAGTTATTTTGGAATGTAATAGTTGTGTTCGCAAGAGTGTTAATAAGGAATCAAGGGGCGTTTCCAGATATATTACTCAAAAGAATCGACACAATACACCTAGTCGGTTAGAATTGCGAAAATTCTGCCCCTATTGTTACAAACATACAATTCATGGAGAGATAAAGAAATAAAATAGATCGAACTGAACGTCTGGCTATCATTTTTAAATTCAATGAAAGGGACAAAAAATTTTTCATTCTAATTTTATATTATTTACTATTTTTTTTTCTATTTAAATATATATTATATATATAATATAATATTTATAAAATATAAAATCAATAAAAGAGAAATAAACAAACCAAATCCTATTTCGGCTGGACCTAAAAAAATTATAATTAATGAAGTAGGATTTTCGGTATAAGACAGAAATTAAACAAACTATGGATAAATCCAAGCGACCCTTTATTAAATCCAAGCGATCTTTTCGTAGGCGTTTGCCCCCGATCCAACCGGGGGATCGAATTGATTATCGAAACATGAGTTTAATTAGTCGATTTATTAGTGAACAAGGAAAAATTTTATCTAGGCGAGTAAATAGATTAACCTTAAAACAACAACGATTAATTACTATTGCTATAAAGCAAGCTCGTATTTTATCTTTGTTACCTTTTCTTAATAATGAGAAACAATTTGAAAGAACCGAGTCGACTACGAGAACTTATAGTTTTAGAACCAAAAATAAATAAAAATTTAAATAATATGATTTTTCTTTAATTTAATTAATAATGTAATTGAATCAAAAAAGGAATCGGAACTCAAACATAGATTGCGTTTTTGTTCTAAAAACCCGCGACTCTAGATTATTATCGTATCCTAACATAAGAGAAAAAAATCGGGACAATTTTGTTAGTTTTAAGTTTATTTTTCTTTCTATTTTTTTCTCATATTTTATTTTATCCGACTAATTTATCATATATATATTCCCGGAGAAAAAACTCCGGGGAATTTTATTTAATTTATTTAAATCATTTCGGGGCATTCGTTCCAATCTTCTTTTTTTATGATCTCATTTGAAATCATATAAAGACAATTCCGATTTAATATAGCTATTTGTGCAAGTACTTTACGATTAAGAAGCAACTGTTTCTTGTACAGATTGTGTATAAATTGACTATAATTATAGTATACTCCCTTTTCGCGAATTACTGCGTTTATCCGAGTGATCCATAAACGACGAAAATCTCTTTTTTGCTTATCTCGATCTCTATGAGCCGAAACTAAAGCTCTTATTTTCTGTTGAGCAATAGTTCGAGTAAGTCTTGAATGAGCCCCGCGAAAGGTTGATGCAAATAAACGAATTTTTGTTCTACGTCTCCGAGCTATATATCCTCGTCTAACTCTAGTCATTGAATAAATGAAACTTTGATGAATAACTAATTGATTTTCTTTCGTTGAGTTATTCTTTTCTCCCCTCCTGGTCTATTAATACCAAAACGGATTTTTCCAATGTATAAAATAAAAATCCCAATGGCCTTTGCTGCTATAACCTTCCCGACCACGATTTTTTATTTTTTAGACATTTCGTCTTGAAACAAGAAAAAAACTAAGAAATCTTAAAATGGAAATTTAAAATTCACTAGATAAATCAAAAAGAAATAGTGGGTTCCTTCGTTTCTATGGTTACTTCTTAAACGGTGAGGTCCTCTCTATACACCGGAGCTCCTTAAACTTCATTTCTGTATATTGATAACTTGTACAGTTCAAACTTTTTTGGCTCTACCCATGAGTTAACCAGTAATAGGTCTTTCACAATTAGATCCACCTATACAGTAACGGTATTTAATTTTTAAGGTTAGCTGGATAACTGACCCTGTTAGTCCGTTCTTTGCAAATAAAGGGAGCATGCAATCTTTCTCTTAAAAAGGAATTCCCCGCTAAATGGATAACGTTAACGCTATCAATGGGAAAATTTTTTTATTTACACTAATAGAAACCATAAATTTCATACACAATGGAGAAATAGATCTTTTTGTTTTAGAGAGTCACTTGAGTTTTTCCATTTGATCCTATTTATCCTATTCACTAGTACGGAGCGTTAATACTGGAAAACTTTTTTCTTTTCAGTTGCTTTTGTTCCAGTTCATAATCTGAACGAGTCACACATACACCCTAGTACATGTTCCTCGGCGCTGAGGACATCCCCGAAGAGCGGGGGATTTCGTGACATTTCGGATGGGCTGTCTTGTGTTTCTAATAAGTTGTTTAATAGTTGGCATGCTGAATTATATACATACTGAGTTGGTTTAGATCAATCCTAACCGAAGGTATTTCTAGTTGATAGAATCTTAAGATAAACCCAGTGACACGATAAAATAAAATGTTTAAACTATTTTGATTTGTTTTATTCAACCGCTACAAGATCAACAATTCCATGAGCTTGGGCTTCTGTTGCTGACATAAAAACGTCCCTTTCCAGATCTTCGGATACAACCCATAAGGGTTTGCCCGTTCTTTGTACATAAACCCTTGTGAGGGTTTCGCGCAATTTCAATAGTTCTTCCGCTTCCAAGATAAATTCTCCCGTTTGGGCCTCGTAAAAAGAGCTAGCAGGTTGATGAATCATTACCCTGATGATATACCTTAACAGGGGTTCCTCTATCTCGCGCGACAAGGTGCAGAGGAAAAATAGAGAATAAAAAAATGATAAATTATATATAGAATTGAACAACCGTACGTGCATTTTTTTCGCATTGCATACGGCTTTACGATGGAATTTACTTTATTTCCCTCAAAGAAATAAAAAATAGAGGATCGATCAGATCCCGATCAGTAAATGATCCAATTACCACCCTTTTTTTTTTTTAATACTATGATGGCTCCGTTGCTTTATATTTATTTCGTCTATAATTCAGCAATCCCAAAGTTTCTTTTTTATCCGAAAAATAAGGAAAAATGCTTTTTTTTTACTCTTTCAAACAGAAATGTTGTTTTAAGAGTCTTTTGGTATGAAAAAAGTTTGTGACGCTGAAACGGACCCCCCCAACAAAATCGGGAATATTCTTCATCTCATACTACCCTTTCGATACATAATCTAATATTACAAAAAATCGAGATGCATTTTTCTCATATCGAATTCAAAGTGCCATGCTATTGTTACTTCATTTGTAAGATGGTGAAGGCATAGTATTCTTTTTTCTCTAAAAAAAAAACTCATTGGCGCCAAGCGTGAGGGAATGCTAAACGTTTGGTAATTTCGCCTCCGACTAGGATAAAAGATCCCATTGAAGCCGCTAACCCCATACATATTGTATGTACATCTGGTCGTACAAATTGCATAGTATCATAAATAGCTACTCCAGGTATTACCCAGCCGCCAGGAGAATTTATAAACAAATACAAATCTTTGGTATCATCTTCGATACTGAGATATACCATAAGACCAATAAGTTGATTTGAGATCTCGCTATCGACCTCTTGGCCTAAAAAAAGCAATCTTTCGCGATAAAGTCGGTTGATTAGGATAAAGTTGCATCCCTTAGAAACCGTACATGCATCTTTTTATGCATACGGTTCAAAAAAAAATCAATGTGTAGATTCTATTTGTTCTATCGATTAGATTCATTTTTCATTTTGGTAGAGTTTTTTGCAAATTTAATATGTTATAATATTAATCCATTAATTTATAATTAATCTCTTTTCTATTGTAGTTTTCACGAAATATGACTTTATTTGCGCCTTTAACAATCACAATTACCCAGAATCTTTTTATTAGAATTATAAGATTCTAAACAATGAAAAATTCGATTCAAAAAAATTGAATTTACTAAACTTATCTAACTTACTTTTCATTGATGTATCATTTCATCGAGATCCAATCCAAATCACGATGTTATTTTCTTGTTCTTGAATGGGCCGTTTTAATTCTTTTAGGTTTATGCTCTACTCCGGGTAAAGATCTGCCCGATTTTGATTTGCACATATAGGACAAATTTTGCCAATACCACATGTCTTTATGTCTTTTTTTATTTTTCTTTCGTCACATTAACTATCTCACCATATTTATTATATTACTTTATTCGAGTGATTAAGATTGAAATCCCGTTCTGTTTATTTTATATTTGAATTTAAACGAAAACAAAAAACAGTTAGTTATTGGTTTAAAGTAACTAAATTTACATAATATAAAGTAGTAATCTTCAATATCGTCCCAATTGGAATTGGGTTTTTGATAAACGGAGTCTGGATACTTCATTTTATTGGTCCAACCGAGCCAACCATAAATTATTCGAATTGATAATGTTAATCTAAATCCCCTTAAAATTCAAAACCGAATCTAATTGCCTTTCACGCTCCAAATTTTTTATGAGTCAATCAAGCTTTCTTGGGCGAAAGGGAGGATATCTCAATCGGGAGAGAGAACGGGGAAATCCCATATGACCCAATATATCTGACAAGTCGCACTATACGTCAACCCAAGATGCATCTTCCTCTCCAGGACTTCTAAAGGGAACTTTTGGAACACCAATAGGCATTAAATAAAATAAAAAATAAAGTACTATGGTTCACTTTGATGTGGAAACGTAATAATAGCGTTATTGTCTTCATAAGATCAACCTTGATATTTTATGTATAGAGTATAGATTTTAAAAGTTTAGTTTAAAATGAAGACAGACTAGAAAAAAAGAAAATTTCGTAGGAATATACCCTTCCAATGATCACCAAGTATCAAAGTATTTACTGATACAAAATGGTATCAACTTCCCATTGCGTATTGCTACTTATCGGATATAGAATAGATTTGTTTCTCTTTGTTCCTACAAATATAATTGTTCCATTATTACCAACAGAATAGAACAAATATTAACCCTTGTTCCGAGATAATCCATTGAACACAAAGGGGTCCATTGCATAATCATAGTCTTTTCTAATGCAATAAAGTTACATAGTGTCATTTTTTTTTGATATAAGGGGTATTTCCATGGGTTTGCCTTGGTATCGTGTTCATACTGTCGTATTGAATGATCCCGGTCGGTTGATTTCTGTCCATATAATGCATACAGCTCTGGTTGCCGGTTGGGCTGGTTCGATGGCTCTATATGAATTAGCAGTTTTTGATCCCTCTGACCCCGTTCTTGATCCAATGTGGAGACAGGGTATGTTCGTTATACCTTTCATGACTCGTTTGGGAATAACTAATTCATGGGGCGGTTGGAGTATTACAGGAGGGACTATAACGGATCCGGGTATTTGGAGTTATGAAGGTGTAGCCGGAGCCCATATTGTGTTTTCTGGTTTGTGCTTTTTAGCAGCTATTTGGCATTGGGTGTATTGGGATCTAGAAATTTTTTCTGATGAACGTACAGGAAAACCTTCTTTGGATTTACCTAAAATTTTTGGAATTCATTTATTTCTTTCCGGAGTGGCTTGTTTTGGTTTTGGCGCATTTCATGTAACAGGCTTGTATGGGCCCGGAATCTGGGTGTCCGACCCTTATGGACTAACTGGAAAAGTACAACCAGTAAGTCCAGCATGGGGTGTGGAAGGTTTTGATCCTTTTGTTTCAGGAGGGATAGCCTCTCATCATATTGCCGCAGGAACATTAGGCATACTAGCAGGTCTATTCCATCTTAGTGTCCGTCCACCTCAACGTCTCTACAAAGGATTACGTATGGGCAATATTGAAACAGTTCTTTCTAGTAGTATCGCTGCTGTCTTTTTTGCAGCTTTTGTTGTTGCCGGAACTATGTGGTATGGTTCAGCAACGACTCCGATCGAATTATTTGGCCCCACTCGTTATCAATGGGATCAGGGATACTTTCAGCAAGAAATATACCGAAGAGTAAGTGCTGGGCTAGCCGAAAATAAAAGTTTATCAGAAGCTTGGGCGAAAATTCCCGATAAATTAGCTTTTTATGATTACATCGGCAATAATCCGGCAAAAGGAGGATTATTTAGGGCGGGATCAATGGACAACGGCGATGGCATAGCTGTTGGATGGTTAGGACACCCCATTTTTCGAGATAAAGAAGGACGTGAACTTTTTGTGCGCCGTATGCCTACCTTTTTTGAAACATTTCCGGTCGTTTTGATAGATGGGGACGGGATTGTTAGAGCTGACGTTCCTTTTAGAAGAGCCGAATCTAAGTATAGCGTTGAACAAGTCGGTGTAACTGTTGAGTTCTATGGTGGTGAACTCAACGGAGTCAGTTATAGCGATCCCGCTACGGTAAAAAAATATGCCAGACGTGCTCAATTAGGTGAAATTTTCGAATTAGATCGTGCTACTTTGAAATCGGATGGTGTTTTTCGTAGTAGTCCAAGGGGTTGGTTTACTTTTGGACATGCTTCCTTTGCCCTACTCTTCTTCTTTGGACACATTTGGCATGGGTCTAGAACCTTATTCAGAGATGTTTTTGCTGGTATTGACCCCGATTTGGATGCTCAGGTAGAATTTGGAGCATTCCAAAAACTTGGAGATCCAACTACAAAAAGACAAGGAGTCTAATAAAAAAATTTTCCTCTATTTTTCTTGTGAATAGGATACTAAATAAAGCTTGATTTGAATCACCGTTATTTTTTTGACTTTTTATTTTTATCATTATCGAGAAAATAATCTCGAGTAAACAGATATGGAAGCTATAATTGTAAACCACAATCAAATCTATGGAAGCATTGGTTTATACATTTCTATTAGTCTCGACTCTAGGGATAATTTTTTTCGCGATCTTTTTTAGGGAACCTCCTAAAGTTCCAACTAAAAAGGTGAAATGATTTTTCATTATCTCAATTGACATACTGAGCCTTCTGATATTAGAAGGCTCATTACTTCAACTAGTCCCCGTGTTCCTCGAAAGGATCTCTTAATTGTTGAGAGGGTTGCCCAAAAGCGGTATATAAGGCATACCCAGTAAAACTTACAAGTAAACCAGATATAAAGATGGCGACTAGGGTTGCTGTTTCCATTATTATATAATTTCAAGACCTCAATGGATCTATGATAAAATCATTTATTTACAATGGAATGGTATACAAAGTCAACAGATCTCAATAAAAAATCGGATTTATGGCTACACAAACCGTTGAGGGTAGTTCTAGATCTCGTCCAAAACCAACTACCGTAGGGGTTTTATTGAAACCGTTGAATTCGGAATATGGTAAAGTAGCTCCTGGATGGGGAACTACTCCTTTGATGGGAGTTGCAATGGCTTTATTTGCAATATTCCTATGTATTATTTTGGAAATTTATAATTCTTCCGTTTTATTGGATGGAATTTCAATGAATTAAATTCACAAGAAAAGGTAATTAAAAAGAACCACGAAGTTCTATCCTTTCAATACAAAAGGCATTTGTAGGTCTTCGGTTTCTATTTCTAACCCCCTTTTGGTAGTTCGATCGCGGAATTTATTTATTTCTGTATTTCCGGAATATGAGTGTGTGACTTGTTATAATTGATCCTATTGATAGTACAGAGAACTAGTCTGTCATCTTATCCTGAGAGAGATGGTTCTACTTCGTCGGATATTTTTTTTATCTGGAACACGAAATATCTAAAATAGATGAAGACATTTTTTAACTATGATTCATATTTATTTAATATTACGACCTCGCGATCGGATTCAATCAAGTTTTTTCTTTTCAAAAAAATAATTAGATGGTATAATTTTTATTCTTTGAAACCTCTTAATGTCTATAAATGCTTATTTTTTTTAATAAACAGACACATTTTGGGGTATTTTTTATCATTATACTTATCCTATTGATTGAATAAATGATGATCCAATGGTTCTTACTCAAGGAATCTTTGGGCTTAGCTTTTAGGTTTTACTGAGTCATCGTGGTTAGAGTATGAATCTCGGGTTTGAATCAATTATATAGGGTCTTAACAAGAAAAATTCCTATCACTGATAAAAAAGACTCATTATACAAAAAAATAACAACAAAAAAAGCAAAAAAATAGGAAACGAGAATATTCACGAGGCCTGTAGTAACAATTAAAAGAACAGAAGATGGATGAGCCTACTTGATATATTGGCATTATCACTGCAAAGACAGAAACATTATTTTGGCATTTTTAGGACTTCGCATCTTACGAAAATAAAATAAAAAACCAGAGAGTAATAATTTTTTGGGGTGTGTTTGCTTGAGCCGTACGAGATAAAATTCTCATATAC